ATTTTCTTGTGTCGTCTTGTATCTAATCGAATAGACGATTAGGAAGACTAAGAATACTTTCTAGAAATCTTTTTTCCTTTCATTTTTCCCGTCCTTGCCTTGTATTCTATTCCTTTGTATTTGTATGCTTATTTTCTAGAATTAGGAATGGTATACAAGTAATGAGTTTTAGACATCCCGCAAAAGAAAAAAGAGTATAAAAAAAAAAAAAAAAACAAACAAAGAAAAGACTTATAGAAATAGAATTTTTTGAATCATATATCATTCTATTGATCAACAAGAATTTGGCACTTTTACCAACTCTATTTTAAGGAATCTCTAGATCTAGAAATTCATTTCGTACAACTGAACCTTTTCAAACTGTTTCTTTTTCAGAACCAAAAAGATTTGTGCCAAAATCACAGATGCCAAGAATAACAGAAGGCCTTGGACTCGTAATGGATCTTGAAGCACTATTTCTGCGTCTCCCTGACCAAAACCTCCTACATTTGGATTACTTGTTAATGGTTGATCAAGCTTGATGGATTCACCTTCTGAAACAAGAAGTTCTGGTCCTGGAGGTATAATATCAACCACTTGACGTCCTTCTGAAGCATCAACTATGGTTATTTCATATCCCCCCTTTTCTTTACGTGCTATTCTGCTTACTATACCAGCAGATGTAGCATTATAAACTGTATTGTTACTCTTGCTACCATCAGGATAAATCTGACCCCTTCCCCTGTTCCCACCTACATATATGGGATATTTTAAGAAGTGAACGTCTTTTTTCGTAGCAGGGTCGGGGGAAAGAATAGGAAATACGATTTCACTATATTTCTGACCGGGAACAGGACCTATCACAAGAATATTTCTTTTATTAGGACGATAAAACTGAAAAGAAAGATTGCCCATCTTTTCTTTCATTTCGGGAGAAATACGATCGGGGGGGGCTAATTCGAATCCCTCAGGTAAAATAAGAACAGCTCCTACATTCAAAGCTCCCTTTTTACCATTAGCAAGAACTTGTTTAAGTTGCATATCATAAGGAATTCGAACAACTGCTTCAAATACAGTATCAGGAAGCACAGCTTGCGGAACTTCAATATCCACGGGCTTATTAGCTAAATGGCAATTGGCACATACAATTCGCCCAGTTGCTTCTCGTGGATTTTCATAACCCTGCTGCGCAAAAATGGGATATGCATTTGAAATAGATGCTCGAGTTATTGCATATATCATGATCGATACATAAATGGATCGAGTCATCTGTTCTTTTACCCAAGAAAAAGTCTTTCTATTTTGCATGGTCCAATCATTGATCCCCGGAATTTCTACAATAAATTTGATAGGTAACTAGTAGAATTCCCTATCCACAAGTTTGCCATTGTATTGATTGTACTGAAAGAATTGTACTGGTGGAATATAGTATGAATACCTTGAATTGAAAAGGTAGAAGTAGAAAGAATAAGTAAGATGAAAAATGATTTATTTATACATGAAGAAAGATTCTGATTTGACTGATATCAAAAGATCTAATGAATTATTCATTCATTGAATGATAAATTACTACAAGCGAAGGAGATACACGATTTAAAAAATGGAAGATCCAATATTTCACAATTGTATCTAGAATCACTGGAAAAGTGGAAACAAGACCAGATATAATCTGATCATTCTGAGCCAATCCAAAATCGTTGTAGATCGAACCAATCATTAGTTCCCAACCATGGGTCGAGTGAAATCCGATCCATAAATCAGTAACTAAAAGAATCGAAAAAGCTTTGATTGTATCACTTAAGTTATAGAGAAATTCCTGAATCCAAGAATTTAGAATGAAAAGTTCTTCATTACCCAGAAAAAAATAACCACTTAGAATAGCGAAACAGATTAGATTTGTAGAGAAATGCAAAATGATATGGAAATGAGATTCATTGTGTCTTTGGACCAATTGTATTGTTTCCTTGTGCATTCCTATACGAAGCCTTTGCATATGTGTCTCCGAGTACTCCTTTATCATCTCGTCCAACAGGAATAGTTCTTCTAATTCCATAAATTTTTCTAGAACATTTTTCTCTTGAATATCATTCAAAAGGATTTCGGATTGCCTGGTATTCCACCAATTAAGAACCCAAGTTTCTAGACATTTCTTAAATGAGAGAGAAACCCACCAGGGCAAAAAGAGTATAGACACAAGATATGGGAGGGAAGCTAATGCTTTCTTTTTTTTCATTCTGTTTCCGTGATGTGAATTGTTAATGAACCTGTTTCATTCGTCGATTCTATCTGAGATTTCTATGAAGCACGAATTATAGAAAAAGAGCCTATAACTCTAACAAGAACAAGGTATCGAACCTATGGTTCTTTTCCTATTTTTGTTTTTGTGTAAGAATTGAGTCTTTGGATCTAGAATAGAACATAGAAGAAGGGCCCTTTTCGAATGAAAAAAAAAAGAAGCAAATATTCTTTTTCCATATTCCAGAGATCTCAATTAGGCAAATTGTAACCAATTTCCTCTTCATTTCTTCCTTTCGATGAAAACTCGAAAACCCATTTGAACTAACGAATATAATTTGGATTTAAAGACGAAACCTACCGGATCATTTAATTCTTTTCTTTCTATTTCGAAAGATTTCACTGTCTAACCGCAGCGCGGGGATAGGGTATCAATTCAAAGGCCTAAAAAGAGGAATTCTGTTTTACGAAAAGAAAAGAAATGTTAGGATATTTTATGAATCTATACTTATTAGACTCTTTTCTTTTTACTAGTATAAAGAATGAAGCTGGACGCCATGTGTATACAAAATAGTTTTTGTGTATAAATAGTTTCTATTCTCCTTAATCTATTTTATTTCATTAGTTCTATTATATTTTCTTAGTCCATATACGTCCTCCTGCTTTTGAGATGTATTAAGTTCCTTCTCTCATGCTGAGATTTCTTCTTCAGTTCATTTCAAAATACTTCAATGGGTACGCGCAAGAAATAGGCCAATTCGGCAGCTTTTTGTTCAATTTCTCGTGGAGTCAAATTCTCATCAGTACGGGTCAAGGGAATGGCTCCTTGGCCCCTGATTTCCATATAAAGGACACGGCGAGGAAAAAGACCCTCTCTCACCTCCATTCTGATTGATTGGATATCTTTCAGAAAGAAACGAAGGAAGATACGACGATTTCTTCCAGGAAATCCCCAACGAAAAAGGGACATTATCCCTTCTTTTCTATCAAATCGGTCATAACCACTACCTACATTCCATGAAATTGTGCACCACAAATAAGAACTAATGAATAGACCTGCGATCCCATAGAAAGACATCACGATCCCTTGTGGGAAAAAAAGAATTTGCTGAGACGGAAATACGGATATCAGATTTTTACCAAGATAACTGGAAGTTCCAACCACTAAGAATCCTAATGAACCTAAAAAAAGGATACAGGCCCAGCAAAAATTACTTGTTTTTCGAGACCCCGTTATAAGTTCTATCCATATATGTTCTGATCGCCAGTTCATACTATACTAGATCCAGTTGCATTCGATTGGAATTGAGAGAATAACTCAAATGGATTTGACTCGATTTTTATTGCTTGATCCCGAAGTAACTTTCATCAACTAGCAGCATTCCGACGGGAACCTTTAGGAATAATTGGTTAGATACATTGAGTTTCTATTTCAAATATTCAAATCTTTTTCAAAAAAGATTTGCTGATGATCATTTTGAATTGAATCATTGAATTGATTAAGCTATAATCGCATATACACGCATTAATGCGTATATTATGCATCGGCATACATAACAAAACAACTATTTGTGAAAGGCCACATATCATATTACATTAAAAGAGTATCTGTATGATGATCCAGTGTTGAAAGAGATTGATGAGATTTGGTCCCATCGTATTTAAACAATCTTATTTCTTTGGACATAAAGAGATAAAGAAGCCATTGCGATTGCCGGAAAGACTAGGCCCACTAAAGGAACAAAAATAGAGGGAAAGTTCAAATCTATCATAGAATGGGTACCTCGATTTCATATTTGTACCTATTATAATTCTAAATTATAATTATAAAGATATCTTATGATAAGTCTATCTATTAGAAAGAATATTAAGATAATCTTAATATGAAGTATTTCAGAATAAAGAACGAATGTAGAACTAAATGAAGTGTACCTATTCCTCTTTCTACACGAATATGTATGAGAATCCGCTTTCAGAAATTGGATTCTTCTTCTCCCATCCTTATCTTCATCGTCTTTCTATCTTTCCTTTCAAAACAAAAAAGGTGTTTTGAAAGGAAAGATAGAAAAGAGTTTCTTATGAGTTCCCGACTTTAACCAATCTTATTCAACAAAAAGGGATTCCTAGTGAAAAACGGGGTTTCTCGCTAAATAGAAAGAACTTCTATATTCTTCTTATTTTTTATTTGAATATTTCTATTTTCTTTTTCTTTCCCGGATTTCTCGGAAGGAGAAAGAAATTCTTTTTTATCTTGTCGATAGAGGGATGCTTATTCCTAATCAGGAAGAGAGGTAGAATAAAAAAAGGATCCGGGGCAAAAAGTCATTATCCAAAACTTTTGACTCTTACTACACTTATAACTGATGTACCCAAAGAAAACACCATCTTCTTAGTTTTGTTTTTTTCATTAGAATGAACTAAATGCTTATTCGCTACAAAGAAAAAGAACTGAAGCTAGTGCTATACTTCCATTTGAAAATGAAGAATTTCAATCTTTTTTAAAATCTTTTTTTAATCTTGATTCAAGGGAAGGAAACCATGTAGCTGAAATAACTCATTCAGAACACCTTTTAAAGGATTACGTGGTACAATTGGGTCGAATAAGCCCTTAAGGAATAAATACTCAGCCGCTTGTGAACCGTCGGGTACTGTCTTTTTCAATGTTTGTTCAATTACTCTTTTACCCGCAAAAGCAATGTAGGCATTAGGTTCAGCAATAATGATATCTCCCAACATACCAAAACTTGCTGTAACTCCGCCAGTTGTAGGAGATGTAAGGATTGATA